CTACTTTCACGTGATTCACGGGGTGCAACAAGCAATCGATATTTCACGATCAAAGGTGTAGTACTGCTTGTAGCAGCGGTCCTTATATTTCGTATTAACAATCGAAAGATGGTCGAAAGAAAAAATCTCTATTTGATGGGGCTTCTTCCTATACCTATGAATTCCATTGGACCCAGAAATGAGACATTGGAAGAATCTTTTTGGTCTTCCGATAGAAATAGGTTGATTGTTTCGCTCCTGTATCTTCCAAAAGGGAAAAAGATTTCTGAGAGTTGTTTCATGGATCCGCAAGAGAGGACTTGGGTTTTCCCAATAAAGAAGAAGTGTATCATGCCTGAATCTAACCGGGGTTCGCGGTGGTGGAGGAACCGGATCGGAAAAAAGAGGGATTCTAGTTGGCAGATATCTAATGAAACCGTAGCTGGAATTGAGATCTCATTCAAAGAGAAAGATAGCAAATATCTGGAGTTTCTTTTTTTATCCTATACGGATGATCCGATCCGCAAGGACCATGATTGGGAATTGTTTGATCGTCTTTCTCCGAGGAAGAAACGAAACATAATCAACTTGAATTCGGGACAGCTATTCGAAATCTTAGGGAAAGGCTTGATTTGTTATCTCATGTCTGCTTTTCGTGAAAAAAGACCAATTGAGGGGAAGAGTTTCTTCAAACAACAAGGAGCTGGGGCAACTATGCAATCCAATGATATTGAGCATGTTTCCCATCTCTTCTCGAGAAACAAGTGGGGTATCTCTTTGCAAAATTGTGCTCAATTTCATATGTGGCAATTCCGCCAAGATCTCTTCGTTAGTTGGGGGAAGAATCAGCACGAATCGGATTTTTTGAGGAACGTCTCGAGAGAGAATTGGATTTGGTTAGACAATGTGTGGTTGGTAAACAAGGATCGGTTTTTTAGCAAGGTACGGAATGTATTGTCAAATATTCAATATGATTCCACAAGATCTATTTTTGTTCAAGTAACGGATTCTAGCCAATGGAAAGGATTTTATTCTGATCAATCCAGAGATCATTTCGATTCCGTTAGAAATGAGGATTCAGAATATCACACATTGATCGATCAAACAGAGATTCAGCAACTAAAAGAGAGATCGATTCTTTGGGATCCTTCCTTTCTTCAAACGGAACGAACAGAGATAGAATCAGATCGATTCCCGAAATGCCTTTTTGGATCTTCCTCCATGTCCTGGCTATTCACGGAACCTGAGAAGCGGATGAATAATCATCTGCTTCCGGAAGAAATCGAAGAATTTCTTGGGAATCCTACAAGATCAATTCGTTCTTTTTTCTCTGACAGATGGTCAGAACTTCATCTGGGTTCGAATTCTACCGAGAGGTTCACTAGAGATCAGAAGAATAAAAAACAAGATGTTTCTTTTGTCCCTTCCAGGCGAGCGGAAAATAAGGAAATGGTTGATATATTCAAGATAATTACGTATTTACAAAATACCGTCTCAATTCATCCCTCGGAACCATATCACATCCCGGATCTGGTTCCGAAGGATGAGCCGGATATGGACAGTTCCAATAAGATTTCATTCTTGAACAAAAATCCATTTTTTGATTTCTTTCATCTATTCCATGACCGGAACAAAGGGGGATACGCGTTACACCACGATTTTGAATCAGAAGAGAGATTCCCAGAAATGGCGGATCTATTCACTCTATCAATAACCGAGCCTGATCTGGTGTATCATAGGGGATTTGCCTTTTCTATTGATTCCTACGGGTTGGATCAAAAAAGATTCTTGAATGAGGTATTCAACTCCAGAGATGAATCGAAAAAGAAATCTTTATTGGTTCTACCTCCTCTTTTTTATGAGGAGAATGAATCCTTTTCTCGAAGGATCAGAAAAAAATCGGCCCGGATCTACTGCGGGAATGATTTGGAAGATCCAAAACTAAAAACAGCGGTATTTGCTAGCAACAACATAATGGAGGCAGTCAATCAATATAGATTGATACGAAATCTGATTCAAATCCAATATAGCACCTACGGGTACATAAGAAATGTATCGAATCGATTCTTTTTAATGAATAGATCCGATCGCAACTTCGAATATGGAATTCAAGGGGATCAAATAGGAAATGATACTCTGAATCATATAACTATAATGAAATATACGATCAACCAACATTTATCGAATTTTAAAAAGATTCAGAAGAAATGGTTTGATCCTCTTATTTCTCGAACTGAGATATCCATGAATCGGGATCCTGATGCATATAGATACAAATGGTCCAATGGGAGCAAGAATTTCCAGAAACATTTCGTTTCTGAACAGAAGAATCGTTTTCAAGTAGTGCAAGTAGTGTTCGATCGATTATGTATTAATCAATATTCGATTGATTGGTCCGAGGCTATCGACAAAGAAGATTTGTCTAAGCCACTTCGTTTCTTTTTGTCCAAGTCACTTCCCTTTTTGTCCAAGTTACTCCCCCTTTTCTTTGTGAGTATCGGGAATATCCCCATTCATAGGTCCGAGATCCACACCTATGAATTGAAAGGTCCGAATGATCAACTCTGCAATCAGTTGTTAGAATCCATAGGTGTTCAAATCGTTCATTTGAAGAAATTGAAACCCTTCTTATTGGATGATCATGATACTTCGCAAAGACCGAAATCCTTGATCAATGGAGGAACAATATTACCATTTTTGTTCAAAAAGATACCAAAGCGGATGATTGACTCATTCCATACTAGAAAGAATCGCAGGAAATCCTTTGATAACACGGATTCCTATTTCTCAATGATATCCCACGATCGAGACAATCGGCGGAATCCCGTGAAACCATTTCATAGAAGTTCATTGATATCTTCTTTTTATAAAGCAAATCGACTTCGATTCTTGAATGATCCACATCACTTCTGGTTCTATTGTAACAAAAGATTCCCCTTTTATGTGGAAAAGACCCGTATCAATAATTATGATCTTACATATGGGCAATTCCTCAATATCTTGTCCATTCGCAACAAAATCTTTTCTTTGTGTGTCGGTAAAAAAAAATCTCTTTTTTTGGAGAGAGAGACTATTTCACCAATCGAGTCACAGGTATCTGACATCTTCATACCTAACGATTCCCCACAAAGTGGTGATGAAACATATAACTTGTACAAATCTTTCCATTTTCCAATTCGATCCGATCCATTCGTTCGTAGAGCTATTTACTCGATCGCAGACATTTCTGCAACACCTCTAACAGAGGAACAACCAGTCAATTTGGAAAGAACTTATTGTCAGCCTCTTTCAGATATGAATCTATCTGATTCAGAAGGGAATAACTTGCATCAGTATCTCCGTTTCAATTCAAACATGGGTTTGATTCACATTCTATGTTCTGAGAAATATTTACCATCCGGAAAGAGGAAAAAACGGAGTCTTTGTCTAAAGAAATGCGTTGAGAAAGGGCAGATGTATAGAACCTTTCAACGATATTTTTCAAATCTCTCAAAATGGAATCTGTTCCAAACATATATGCCATGGTTCCTTACTTCGACAGGGTGCAAATATCTCAATTTCACCCTTTTAGATACTCTTTCAGACCTATTGCCGATGCTAAGTAGCAGTCAAAAATTTGTATCCATTTTTCATGATATGATGCATGGATCAGATATATCAGGGCCAATTCCTCAGAAGATTCTTCCACAATGGATTCTGATAAGTGAGATTTCGAATCAATGTTTACAGAATCTTCTTCTGTCCGAAGAAATGATTCATCGAAATAATGAGTCACCCTTTCCATTGATATGGGCACATCTGAGATCAACAAATGCTCGGGAGTTCCTCTATTCAATTTCAATCTTTTTCCTTCTTCTTGTTGCTGGATATTTGATTCGTATACATCTTCTCTTTGTTTCCCGAGCCTCTAGTGAGTTACAGACAGAGTTAGAAAAGATCAAATCTTTGATGATTCCATCATGTATGATGGAATTTCGAAAACTTCTGGATAGGTATCCTACATCTGAACTGAATTCTTTCTGGTTAAAGAATCTCTTTCTAGTTGTTCTGGAACAATTAGGAGATTCTCTGGAAGAAATACGGGGTTCTGCTTCTGGTGGCAACATGCTATTGGGTGGTGGTCCCGCTTATGGGGTCAAATCAATACGTTCTAAGAAGAAATATTGGAAGATCAATCTCATCGATCTTGTAAGTATCATACCAAATCCCATCAATCGAATCATTTTTTCGAGAAATACGAGACATCTAAGTCGTACAAGTAAAGAGATCTATTCATTGATAAGAAAAATAAAAAACGTGAACGGTGATTGGATTGATGAGAAAATAGAATTCTGGGTCGCGAACAGTTATTCGATTGATGATGAAGAAAGAGAATTCTTGGTTCAGTTCTCCACCTTAACGACAGAAAAAAGGATTGATCAAATTCTATTGAGTCTGACTCATAGTGATCATTTATCAAAGAATGACTCTGGTTATCAAATGATTGAACAACCGGGATCAATTTCCTTACGATACTTAGTTGACATTCATCAAAAGGATCTAATGAATTATGAGTTTAATAGATCCTGTTTAGCAGAAAGACGGATATTCCTTGCTCATTATCAGACAATCACTTATTCACAAACCTTGTGTGGGGCTAATAGTTTTCATTCCCCATCTCCCCATGGAAAACCCTTTTCGCTCCGCTTAGCCCTATCCCCTTCTAGAGGTATTTTAGTGATAGGTTCTATAGGAACTGGACGATCCTGTTTGGTCAAATACCTAGCGACAAACTCCTATGTTCCTTTCATTACGGTATTTCCGAACAAGTTCCTGGATGACAAGCCTAAAGATTATCTTATTGATGATATCGATATTGATGATAGTGACGATATCGATATTGATGATAGTGACGATATTGATGATAGTGATGATGACCGTGATATTGATACGGAGCTGCTAACTATGACGAATGTGCTAACTATGTATATGACGCTGAAAATAGACCGATTTGATATCACCCTTCAATTCGAATTAGCAAAAGCAATGTCTCCTTGCATAATATGGATTCCAAACATTCATGATCTGTATGTGAATGAGTCGAATTACTTATCCCTCGGTCTATTAGAGAACTATCTCTCCAGGGATTGTGAAAGATGTTCCACTGGAAAGATTCTTGTTATTGCTTCGACTCATATTCCCCAAAAAGTGGATCCCGCTCTAATAGCTCCGAAGAAATTAAATACATGCATTAAGATACGAAGGCTTCCTCTTCCACAACAACGAAAGCACTTTTTCATTCTTTCATATACTAGGGGATTTCACTTGGAAAAGAAGATGTTCCATACTAACGGATTCGGGTCCATAACCATGGGTTCCAATGCACGAGATCTTGTAGCACTTATCAATGAGGCCCTATCGATTAGTATTACACAGAAGAAATCCATTATAGAAACTAATACAATTAGATCAGCTCTTCATAGAAAAACTTGGGATTTTCGATCCCAGATAAGATCGGTTCAGGATCATGGGATCCTTTTCTATCAGATAGGAAGGGCTGTTGCACAAAATGTACTTCTAAGTAATTGCCCCATAGATCCTATATCTATCTATATGAAGAAGAAATCATGTAAGGAAGGGGATTCTTATTTGTACAAATGGTACTTCGAACTTGGAACGAGCATGAAGAAATTAACGATACTTCTTTATCTTTTGAGTTGTTCTGCCGGATCGGTCGCTCAAGATCTTTGGTCTTCATCCAGACCCGATGAAAAAAATTGGATCAGATTCGTTGAGAATGATTCTGATCTAGTTCATGGCCTATTACTATTAGAAGTAGAAGGCGCTCTGGCTCGGGCGGGATCCTCACGGACAGAAAAAGATTGCAGTCAGTTTGATAATAATCGAGTGACATTACTTCTTCGGTCCGAACCAAGGAATCAGTTAGATATGATGCAAAATGGATCTTGTTCTATCGTTGATCAGAGATTTCTATATGAAAAATACGAATCGGAGTTTGAAGAAGGGGCCCTCGATCCGCAACAGATAGAGGAGGATTTATTCAATCACATAGTTTGGGCTCCTAGAATATGGCGCCCTTGTGGCAATGGTAATCTATTTGATTGTATCGAAAGGCCCACTGAATTGGGATTTCCCTATTGGGCTGGGTCATTTCGGGGCAAACGGATCATTTATCATAAAGAGGATGAGCTTCAAGAGAATGATTCGGAGTTCTTGCAGAGTGGAACTATGCAGTACCAGACACGAGATAGATCTTCCAAAGAACAAGGCTTTTTTCGAACAAGCCAATTCATTTGGGACCCTGCGGATCCATTTTTTTCTCTATTCAAAGATCAGCCCTTTGTCTCTGTGTTTTCACGTCGAGAATTTTTTGCAGATGAAGAGATGTCAAAGGGGCTTATTGCTTCCCAAACAAATCCTCCTACATCTATATATAAACGCTGGTTCATCAAGAATACGCAAGAAAAGCACTTCGAATTGTTGATTCATCGCCAGAGATGGCTTAGAACCAATGGTTCATTATCTAATGGATCTTTCCGTTCTAATACTCTATCCGAGAGTTATCAGTATTTATCAAATCTGTTCCTATCTAACAGAACGTTATTGGATCAAATGACAAAGACATTGTTGAGAAAGAGATGGCTTTTCCCGGATGAAATGAAACATTTGATTCATGTAACAGGAGAAAGATTCCCCATTCCTTAGCCGTAAAGATATGTGGCCATGAAAAAGGGATTAAGTGGAACAGAATTGTCCGGATGGTAGAGTCGTGGAAACACCTGTTTCTTCCATCTTCTCTTTTTGGCCATGGAACAATATGCTACTGCTGAAACATGGAAGAATTGAAATCTTAGATCACTATGTGTGGATGATATGAACTGCCTAAACAAGAATTCTTGAACGGCGAAAGAGCCTATTACTCGCTACATCAAACAATTTCGACTAATGAAACCATGTAAATCCATCGGAAAATACGCATGTCCGCTGAAATGGTTGTTGCTATCTGCTCCAATAACGAATCATTGGTTGAATTGAATAACTAAAGAAAATAGATATGGATCTTCTCAATTGGAAGATCTCCCATATGGATAATACACATTCCAGTTGACCGAGCCTAATTCTAATTGTTTTGTTCCGAAGCAAAGATATCCACGGAGGCGGGTTCGTCCTATTCACGACCAAGAGGTACGATTCTCTTTCGGATAGGCCCTGAAAGGAGAAGGAAGGCTGGAATGCCAACAGACGTCTGTCTATTCTCTAATTCACCCGACCCGATCCATTTTGAGAACGTCCAGTGCCAAAGTTACTGAATGGGTAAGTCGACAATCCCTAAAACGGGCTATGTAATGTACTTTCTTTGCTGGGTTACGTGTACTGATGGGTATTTTACCAGAGGTTTCTATCAATCTACCCTTGTGTGATTCCTGTTGAATTGAATCATATACTCGGGGGGTGCGCGCAGGTCGGACGATTTCCAAACGGACTCCTCATTCATTAGATAGGGAAGATCGCCAAGATCTC